CCGATAATGGGATCTATTAATATACCCGATAGGATTGATGCTAGTGCACGAATAATCATAGCTATTTCGATAGAACCTTTCGAAATTGAAGTTGATGAAGAAACTAATGAATTTTGTATATAAATTGTGGATGTGTTGCTCCTCTCATTCTTCCCAGTGAACATTAATTTAATTATTTTTAGATAATAATATATAGAAATGACACTTGTGACGAGCGCTATCGGAACTGATGGGTACGAACCGGCTTTCCATCCATGCCAAAAGAGATAGAGTTTACCAAAAAAACCGGATGGTGGAGGGATACCCCCTAGGGATGGTGAACGTAGAACCGGAGAGAATGTTAGAACAGGATCCTTCATGTATAATCCCGCATAATCCCTAATATTATCAGTTCCGGTTCGTAAACCAAATGAAGTGATACGAGCAAAAGTTCCTAGATTCATGAGTATATGAATGAACGTATAAGTTATCATACTTGCATAACCATTCTCGGGGTCTGCAGCAAGTATTCCAATCATAATATATCCAATTTGGCTTATAGAAGAATATGCTAGCATACGTTTCATGCTTATTTGAGTAACGGCAATTAAATTTCCTAATATCATGCTAAGAGTAGCTAATACTCCTAAAGCAATATGCCATTCACTGGATAAATATGGGAAAATAATACCGAAGAGTCGTGTAGATAAAGCTAGAGCTGCTACTTTAGAGGTAACAGAAAAAAAAGCAACGACTGGTGTAGGAGAGTTAGAGTCGAAAAGAAGATTTTCGATCTTCCCGCTCATTCAGAACCGTGCATGAAATTCTTACTTCACACGGCTCCTGGTTCATAAGAGATTTCTAACTAGTATTGCTCCTAGAACCTTCCTCGTGTATGTTTCAAGTCCATTTTTCCTTGAATAATTCATAATCATTCAATATGAGTACTAATTGTTAACTTCTCGAGGAATCCTTCATCATTTGTTTAGATTACCCACCAGTAGTTTCGTTTCGGATTCTTTCTTGCTTGTTTGTTCCTATTCATTTG